CCAAAGAGATACGACTTTGCACTATAGTTAGCTCAGCACCAATCAAGAATCCCCAAGGAATTCCAAGAATTCTTGTTACACACTCGTTCCAACCCTCAACTCTTTTTTCTAGGTTTATCGATATTGAATCAATTGAACGTACCTCTAACACTTGTTCCACTTTTGGAAGACCTTGCGTTATATCACCGGATCTCGATTTTTCATATATAAATGTAACTAATGTATCTCCTTCGTAAAGGATTTCTCCATAATGGCCATGAACGGTTGCTCCTGGAGTGGCCAAATAAGGCTTAGCGGATCTTATTGCTACAGAGTCAACTTGAACAATTATAACTTGACCCGATTTTAGGTGTGGCCCGCTTTTGTCCATACATACATTTTCACAAATGAACTGCCCCAGGCTAACTATTCGGAATGTTTCTTCACAATAATTATGAAGATAATAATGATGATAATCATTATGCAGAAAATACCAATTCAAATAGAATGGATTCAAAACGTTGTTACTACACGGTTCGGGATTCACAATTCTCCCATTTTCGTCTATTAAATAATATTTAAGAACTTGAAAAGTCTGTTTTAAAGTGTCAAGTTTCAAATATTGAGTTACCGAGATCTGATTATAAGTTATTAAATGGTAAAATGAATAAAAATTCGCAATTTGAAGGACTGTTCCTAAAGGACCCAACGAATTTCTAATTGGACTTTTAAGATCTCTTTTAATTGATTCTTTTATTCTATTGTGATATTGTACATCGTTGAATGAATCCATTCGAAAACAATTACAATTAGATGAGGACAAAATTATCAAAGATTGACATTCCTTATTTCTATTTAACAGCGTACTAATAGTTCCTTGATTTTGTTTAAGTGATTGTTTAATCCTTGACTTGGAATAAATGAAATAAAATGGATTAATATTGGTACGATCTGACCCATTATCAGAGATCAACCCTGAACCTGATGGATCATTCCTTTTTCTGCTGATATATGAAATAGGGGATTTCGCTAAGTTGATTCTTAGAAACTCATGAATCAAACCATTTGTACTCACTTCAACAAAAGAAACGTGGGCCTCTTCAATAGAAGAACTTTTTTTATCTTGGTCCCAATTTAAGACTAAACAAGTACGCACTAATTGAATACTTGTGTCAGAAATTGCCCGAATTGGTTTACCATTTCCATAAAGAATATAATTAACAATTCGAAGTTTCAGATCATCCTTTTCCTGCAACAGATCCTGGGGGAAAAGTTTTTCTAAATTCATACCGTCCACTATTTCATATAATATTACTGGTCGAACCAAAACAAAAAACTTTTTCTTGGTAGGTGTGATCCGTTGGACATAGATCCAATTTTTCACTTTTTTTGATTCTTTAGAATTTGTTTTTACTGTTTCTGGTGGTATCAAGATACCGCTGTGACGGGATATCTTATCTGTCTCTCCCGGAAAATGGATATCTCCAGAAAAAATTTGAAGTTCAATTTTTTTTTTTTTTCTCTCCACTCGGACCAACCCGCCTACTCTACTTCTTGTATTTAAAGTGATTTGTGTATCTACTCCAATGATACTATTATTCCTTACCATTAGTAAGGAGGATTCGGGTAAAATATACACTTCCTCGGGAATGAAAAAAAAGCAATCCACCTTCGTTTGGTATTTTGGCTTAAATTCTTTGACTCCTCGATACTCAATCAAATCCTCTTTTTTGACGATTGAATGTACTCCTATAGTCCCATATTTAGTAATTCCGTAACTGTTTCTTCGGTATTGGGGGTCATCGAAAAAAGCAAAAATACTATTTTTACGGAAAATACCTTTTATTGGTATTTCAATCGAGATACCAGAACGTGGCATTAGTTTTTTCTCTCGTTCTTGAATTGATTGGAATGGGATGATGAATCTATTTCTTCGCCTTTTTGCCAATAAATCAGAATTTTCGTGAAGCAAAGCAGGATATATGAGATTACAATGAACAGTACATATAGTTCGGTTAAGTTCTGAATAATCAAGGTTCCTGCTTTCTTTTTTACCCAAAAGTTGTGAACTAAAGAATTTGTGTTTAACTCGATCATTATTTACTGAAGGGTTCGAAATATATCCTTTTTTGCTAGAAAGAGAATGAAGGTTTATTTGATCTTGATCCTTGTGTAGCGAAAAGGAGACTCTGCGGTATCTGCACAAACTTCCTGATAATATCCATAAATGGCTTGTTTTTGGTAAGAGATGGACATTACTATATGTAAATTCGGGTGCATGATAGACATCAGTACTCCAGTGCATTTCCCCTTCTGAGTCGGAATAAATATGTTTTCGAACCCTCTCTTTCAAATTCAAAGTGTATGTTCCCGCGCGAATTTCAGCAATAACTTGTTCTGATTCCACATATTGATCATTTTGAACTAAAAGCAAACTCTTTGGCGGAATAGTCACATTATGTATAATATCTTGACTCTCAATAGTTACATACAAATCTATATAACATAGAAAAGCTGGATG